GTTAATGTAGCTTAAACTTAAAGCAAGGTACTGAAAATACCTAGACGGGTTTCAACCCCATAAACATATAGGTTTGGTCCTAGCCTTTTTATTAGTTCCTAGTAAAATTATACATGCAAGTATCCACCCCCCAGTGAGAATGCCCTCTAGGTCCAACAGACCAAAAGGAGCAGGCATCAAGAACACTAAATAGTAGCTCACAACGCCTTGCTCAACCACACCCCCACGGGACACAGCAGTAATAAAATTTCAGCAATAAACGAAAGTTCGACTAAGTTATACTAGACTATTAGGGTTGGTAAATTTCGTGCCAGCCACCGCGGTCATACGATTAACCCAAACTAATAAAGCACGGCGTAAAGCGTGTTTAAGATTCCACCAAACTAAAGTTAAACCCTAGCTAAGCTGTAAAAAGCTGCAGCTAACCTTAAAATAAACCACGAAAGTGACTTTAATGCTCTGAAGACACGACAGCTAAGATCCAAACTGGGATTAGATACCCCACTATGCTTAGCCATAAACACAAATAACTATAAACAAATTTATTCGCCAGAGTACTACAAGCAACAGCTTAAAACTCAAAGGACTTGGCGGTGCTTCACATCCCTCTAGAGGAGCCTGTTCTATAACCGATAAACCCCGATAAACCTTACCACCCCTTGCTAATCCAGTCTATATACCGCCATCTTCAGCAAACCCTAAAAAGGCCTTAAAGTAAGCATAAGTATACACATAAAAACGTTAGGTCAAGGTGTAACCTATGGGGTGGAAAGTAATGGGCTACATTTTCTACTTTAGAATACCACGGATATTCCTATGAAAACAAGAATTAAAGGAGGATTTAGCAGTAAACTAAGAGTAGAGAGCTTAGTTGAAAAAGGCCATGAAGCACGCACACACCGCCCGTCACCCTCCTCAAATGCAACTTAACAACATGCATCCATAAACAAAACTAACATGAACGCATAAGACGAGACAAGTCGTAACAAGGTAAGCATACTGGAAAGTGTGCTTGGAGTAGACAAAGTGTAGCTTAAATACAAAGCACCCGGCTTACACCCGGAAGATTTCATGAACAAGACCACTTTGAACTAACACTAGCCCAAACCAAATTTAATTAATTTATATCAAAAACTCATTAAACTAAAACATTTATAAACTTAAGAGTATAGGAGATAGAAATTTATTTAGGCGCTATAGATAAAGTACCGTAAGGGAAAGATGAAAGACATACTGAAAGTATAAAAAAGCAAAGATTTCCACTTTTACCTTTCGCATAATGATTTAGCCAGAACAATCTTAACAAAGAGAACTTTAGTTAAAAACCCCGAACCCAGACGAGCTACTTGTGAACAGCTAAATGAGCACACTCATCTATGTAGCAAAATAGTGAGAAGATTCCCAAGTAGCGGTGAAAAGCCTATCGAGCCTGGTGATAGCTGGTTGTCCAGAATAGAATCTTAGTTCAACTTTAAATTTGCCAACAGAGCCAAATAATCCCTATGCAAGCTTAAATGTTATTCTAAAGAGGGACAGCTCTTTAGAACAAGGAAACAACCTTTATTAGAGAGTAATCTTATACCCGACCATAGTTGGCTTAAAAGCAGCCACCCATTAAGAAAGCGTTCAAGCTCAACCCACCTCACACAACTTAATTTCAAACAACATACACAACTCCTACAACACTACTGGACTAATCTATAAAAATATAGAAGCAATACTGCTAATATAAGTAACAAGAAATAATTCTCCCCGCATAAGCTTATATCAGACCGGATAAACCACTGATAGTTAACAATTCAATACAAATAAGCAATCAATAAATTATCCTATTATATTTATTGTTAACCCAACACAGGCATGCGTCCAAGGGAAAGATTAAAAGAAGTAGAAGGAACTCGGCAAATCTAAAACCCCGCCTGTTTACCAAAAACATCACCTCTAGCATACACAGTATTAGAGGCACTGCCTGCCCAGTGACATGCATTAAACGGCCGCGGTATCCTGACCGTGCAAAGGTAGCATAATCACTTGTTCTCTAAATAAGGACTTGTATGAACGGCCCCACGAGGGTTTAACTGTCTCCTACTTCCAATCAGTGAAATTGACATCTCCGTGAAGAGGCGGAGATACAATAATAAGACGAGAAGACCCTATGGAGCTTCAATTTAACAGCTCAACCATACTCAAACTAACCTATAGGCCTAATAAACACCGGATATGAGCCGTAAATTTCGGTTGGGGTGACCTCGGAGTATAAATAAACCTCCGAATGATTTAAACCAGAGACTTCACCAGTCTAAACTTCATCATTCATTGACCCAAACTTATTTGAACAACGGAACAAGTTACCCTAGGGATAACAGCGCAATCCTATTAAAGAGTCCATATCGACAATAGGGTTTACGACCTCGATGTTGGATCAGGATATCCCAATGGTGCAACCGCTATTAAAGGTTCGTTTGTTCAACGATTAAAATCCTACGTGATCTGAGTTCAGACCGGAGTGATCCAGGTCGGTTTCTATCTATTTTCTATCTTTCCCAGTACGAAAGGACAAGAAAGATGGGGCCACCTCTACTTAAAGCACCCTTAACTTAATAGATGAAATAATCTTAAACTAAAAATTAATTAAATACCCTGCCCAAGAACAGGGCTTGTTAAGATGGCAGAGCCCGGTGAATTGTATAAAACTTAAAACTTTATTATCAGAGGTTCAAATCCTCTTCTTAACAACATGTTCATAATTAATCTACTCACTCTAATTATTCCAGTCATCTTGGCCATAGCTTTTCTAACACTAGCAGAACGAAAGGTGTTAGGATATATGCAACTTCGAAAAGGACCTAACATTATTGGACCATACGGTTTACTCCAACCCTTCGCAGACGCCATAAAACTCTTTATTAAAGAACCCCTTCAACCACTAACATCAGCATCCCTATTATATATCATCGCCCCTACACTAGCCCTAGCCCTTGCACTAATTATATGAATCCCCATACCTATACCATATCCTCTCCTCAATATGAACTTAAGCGTCCTCTTCATCCTAGCTACTTCTAGCCTAGCAGTATACTCAATTCTCTGATCAGGCTGAGCATCCAATTCCAAATACGCATTAATTGGTGCACTCCGAGCAGTAGCCCAAACAGTATCATATGAAGTAACTCTCGCAATCATTCTCCTAGCAGTCCTCCTAATGAATGGGTCCTTCACACTAATATCCTTAATTTTAACCCAAGAATATACATGACTCATTATGCCAGCATGACCACTGGCAATAATATGATTCATTTCAACCCTAGCAGAAACCAACCGAGCCCCCTTCGACTTAACAGAAGGTGAATCAGAATTAGTTTCAGGCTTCAATGTGGAATATGCTGCAGGACCCTTTGCTCTATTTTTTATGGCTGAATATACAAATATTATTATAATAAATGCTCTAACTACTACCATCTTTTTAGGCGCATTACACAATACTATCATGCCTCAAATGTACACAATCAATTTCATAGTAAAAACACTCATTCTTACTTCACTATTCTTGTGAGTTCGCGCTTCATACCCACGGTTCCGATACGATCAACTAATACACTTACTATGAAAAAATTTTCTTCCCCTTACACTAGCCCTATGTATATGGTATATCTCAATACCCGTCCTAATATGCAGTATTCCACCACACCAATAAAACAAGAAATATGTCTGACAAAAGAGTTACTTTGATAGAGTAAATAATAGAGGTTTGAATCCTCTTATTTCTAGAACTACAGGAATCGAACCTGCACCTAAGAACTCAAAATTCTCCGTGCTACCTAATTACACAACATTCTATAGTAAGGTCAGCTAAATAAGCTATCGGGCCCATACCCCGAAAATGTTGGTTTATATCCCTCCCGTACTAATCAAACCCGTTATCTTTTCCTCCATCTTTCTTACCCTATTCTCAGGCACTTTAATTACAATATTGAGCTCACATTGATTATTAGTTTGAATTGGACTAGAAATAAGTATACTAGCTATTACCCCCCTTCTAATCAAAAAAGCCAACCCCCGCTCAACCGAAGCAGCCACCAAATATTTCCTAATTCAAGCTACCGCCTCTATAATCCTAATTATATCTGTAATTATTAACATAAGCTACTCAGGACAATGAACTATTTTAAATAAATACAATAACTTATCATCAATAATAGTCCTAATTGCCCTTATAATAAAATTAGGACTTGCACCCTTCCACTTCTGAGTCCCAGAAGTTACACAAGGAGTATCACTGGTATCAGGTTTACTACTCCTCACATGACAAAAACTAGCCCCCATTTCAATTCTATACCAAATCAATATAATTCTAGATCTAACTCCATTATTACTAATTGCCCTAACCTCCATCACACTAGGCGGCTGAGGAGGATTAAACCAAACACAAACACGTAAAATCATAGCATACTCTTCCATTGCACATATAGGCTGAATAGTCGCAATCCTAAAATATAACTCCTCCACCATAATTCTTAACCTCCTCATCTACATTATCCTTACTATCTCATTCTTTTCCATATTACATATCCTCTCAAGCACCACTATTCTAACTATATCTCACTCATGAAATAAAACCCCACTAATACCTTCCCTAATGCTCCTAACCCTCCTATCCTTAGGAGGACTACCTCCCCTTACAGGATTCCTCCCCAAATGAGCAGTTATCCAAGAATTAATCAAAAACAACAGCATCCTCATCCCAACACTAATAGCTATTACAGCCCTACTCAACCTATATTTCTACATACGACTGATTTACTCAACAACCCTAACAATATTTCCAACCAACAACAACACAAAGATAAAATGACAATTTGAAAAAATGAAACCTATACTTATAGTGCCCACCTTAACAATTTTATCCACCTTACTCCTACCCCTATCACCAGTAATACTGCCCATGGGTTAGGGGTTTAGGTTAACCAGACCAAGAGCCTTCAAAGCTCTAAGTAAGCTATAAATGCTTAACCCCTGCTATTACCACTCTAAAGACTGCAGAATCTCATTCTACATCAACTAAATGCAAATTAGTTACTTTTATTAAGCTAAGTCCTCCCTACTAGATTGGTGGGCCCCAACCCCACGAAAATTTAGTTAACAGCTAAATACCCTAATCAACTGGCTTCAATCTACTTCTCCCGCCGTCGGCGGAAAAAAGGCGGGAGAAGTCCCGGCAGAATTGAAGCTGCTACTTTGAATTTGCAATTCAATATGATAAATCACCTCGGAACCATGGTAAAAAGAGGATCACCCCCTGTCTTTAGGTTTACAGCCTAATGCTTACTCAGCCATTTTACCCTTACTTATGTTCATCAATCGTTGATTATTCTCAACCAACCATAAAGATATTGGAACCTTGTATCTATTATTTGGTGCCTGAGCTGGAATAGTAGGTACAGCCCTCAGCCTACTAATCCGGGCAGAACTTGGCCAACCAGGAGCCTTACTAGGGGATGACCAAATCTATAATGTAATCGTTACTGCCCATGCATTTGTAATAATTTTCTTTATAGTAATGCCTATTATAATCGGAGGTTTTGGCAACTGATTAATTCCCCTTATAATTGGAGCCCCTGATATAGCATTCCCACGTATAAATAATATAAGCTTTTGATTATTACCCCCATCTTTCCTTCTACTACTAGCTTCCTCAATAATTGAAGCAGGAGCAGGAACCGGATGAACCGTCTACCCACCACTAGCAGGAAATCTAGCCCACGCAGGAGCCTCTGTAGATCTTACTATCTTCTCTCTTCACCTAGCAGGAGTATCTTCAATTCTAGGTGCTATCAACTTTATTACAACTATTATTAATATAAAACCCCCTGCTATATCACAGTATCAAACACCTCTATTCGTATGATCTGTATTAATTACAGCTGTTTTACTCCTACTCTCTCTTCCAGTCCTGGCAGCAGGGATCACAATACTTTTAACCGACCGAAATCTAAACACAACCTTCTTTGACCCTGCTGGAGGAGGAGATCCTATCCTCTACCAACATTTATTCTGATTCTTTGGACACCCTGAAGTATACATTCTTATTCTCCCCGGATTTGGCATAATTTCACATATTGTAACCTACTACTCTGGGAAAAAAGAACCTTTCGGGTATATAGGAATAGTCTGAGCCATAATATCTATTGGTTTTCTAGGCTTCATTGTTTGAGCTCACCATATATTCACTGTAGGAATAGACGTAGATACCCGAGCATACTTTACATCCGCCACCATAATTATTGCCATTCCAACAGGTGTAAAAGTATTCAGCTGACTAGCAACATTACATGGAGGTAACATCAAATGGTCCCCTGCTATATTATGAGCCCTAGGGTTTATCTTCCTTTTTACTGTCGGTGGTTTAACAGGTATCGTCTTAGCTAATTCTTCCCTTGATATTGTTCTCCACGATACTTACTATGTAGTAGCCCACTTTCACTACGTCCTATCAATAGGAGCAGTTTTTGCAATCATAGGAGGTTTCGTCCACTGATTCCCTCTATTCTCAGGATTTACCCTCCACCCAACCTGAGCCAAAACCCACTTCGCAATTATATTTATCGGGGTAAATCTAACTTTTTTCCCACAACATTTCCTTGGCTTATCAGGCATACCCCGACGATATTCCGATTACCCTGACGCATACACTATATGAAATACCATCTCTTCTATAGGCTCATTTATTTCTCTCACTGCAGTTATACTGATAGTTTTTATAGTATGAGAAGCTTTCGCCTCTAAGCGAGAAGTCCTAGCAGTTGAACTACCAAATACAAACCTCGAATGGCTTCACGGATGCCCCCCACCGTACCACACTTTCGAAGAACCTACCTACGTAAAAGCATACTAGACAAGAAAGGAAGGAATCGAACCCCCTAAAATTAGTTTCAAGCCAACTCCATAACCACTATGACTTTCTTTATAAATAAAATACTAGTAAAATCATTACATAACTTTGTCAAAGTTAATTTACAGGTTAGACCCCTGTGTATTTTCATGTCATACCCTTTTCAGCTAGGCTTTCAAGACGCCACCTCCCCTATTATAGAAGAATTACTTCACTTTCACGACCATACCCTAATAATCGTTTTCCTAATTAGTTCACTAGTACTTTATATTATCACTCTTATATTAACGACCAAATTAACCCATACAAGTACAATAGATGCACAAGAAGTAGAGACAGTATGAACTATTTTACCAGCTATTATTCTTATTCTAATTGCCCTTCCTTCCCTACGTATTCTCTACATAATAGATGAGATCAACAGCCCCTCCCTAACTATTAAAACTATAGGCCACCAATGATATTGAAGCTACGAGTATACCGACTACGAAGACCTAAACTTCGACTCCTACATAGTTCCCACGGCAGATCTTAAACCAGGAGAACTCCGACTACTAGAAGTTGATAACCGCGTAGTTTTACCCATAGAAACCCCAATCCGAATACTAATTTCATCAGAAGACGTTCTCCATTCATGAGCCATCCCCTCTCTAGGTCTAAAAACTGACGCTATCCCCGGACGCCTAAACCAAGCAACACTAATATCAACTCGCCCAGGCCTCTATTATGGCCAATGCTCAGAAATCTGCGGAGCCAATCACAGCTTCATACCTATCGTCCTAGAACTAGTCCCACTAAAACATTTCGAAGATTGACTAACATCCATAATTTAATAGCACTGTGAAGCTTATCTAGCATTAACCTTTTAAGTTAAAGACTGAAAGCATTAACCTTTCCACAGTGAAATGCCTCAACTAGATACATCAACATGATTTACCACTATCCTCTCCACAACCCTAACACTATTTATTTTGTTTCAATTTAAAATTTCAAAAACAATATACCCTTTAAATCCAAATTTAAAAACTATCAAAATACAAATACATAAGACCCCTTGAGAACTAAAATGAACGAAAATTTATTCGCCTCTTTCATTACCCCTACAATAATAGGCCTACCAGTAGTAGTATTAATTATTATATTCCCAACTATACTATACCCAACTTCAAACCGCCTAATTAACAATCGACTTATCTCCCTACAACAATGATTGATTCAACTAGTAACTAAACAAATAATGATAATACATAATAATAAAGGTCAAACTTGGTCACTAATACTAATTTCCCTTATTCTTTTTATTGGGTCTACAAACCTATTAGGCCTACTACCCCATTCTTTCACACCCACCACTCAACTATCAATGAACCTAGGAATAGCCATCCCTCTATGGGCCGGAGCAGTAATTACTGGCTTCCGTCACAAAACTAAGGCATCCCTAGCCCATTTCCTCCCACAAGGAACTCCAATTCCACTAATTCCCATACTAATTATCATTGAGACTATTAGCCTCTTTATTCAACCAATAGCTTTAGCCGTCCGACTAACTGCTAACATTACAGCAGGTCATTTACTTATACATTTAATCGGAGGAGCAACCCTAATTCTATCATCAATTAGCTCCATTGCAGCATCAACTACATTTATTATTCTCATCCTACTCACTATCCTCGAAATAGCAGTAGCCCTTATCCAAGCCTACGTTTTTACACTTCTAGTAAGTCTTTACCTACATGATAATACATAATGACCCACCAAACACATGCTTATCATATAGTTAACCCCAGTCCCTGACCTCTAACCGGAGCCCTATCTGCCCTTCTCATAACATCAGGTCTTATTATATGATTCCATTTCAATTCATCTTTGCTCCTAACCCTAGGACTTATTACTAACACACTAACTATGTATCAATGATGACGTGACATTATCCGAGAAGGTACATTCCAAGGACATCACACATCTATTGTCCAAAAAGGCCTCCGATACGGAATAATCCTTTTTATCATTTCAGAAGTCTTCTTCTTTGCAGGATTTTTCTGAGCTTTCTACCATTCTAGCCTAGCTCCCACCCCCGAACTAGGAGGCTGCTGACCCCCAACAGGTATCAATCCCCTAAACCCCTTAGAAGTCCCACTACTCAATACATCTGTGCTACTAGCCTCAGGTGTCTCAATTACTTGAGCCCACCACAGCTTAATAGAAGGCAACCGTAAGCAAATACTCCAAGCTCTACTCATCACTATTATCTTAGGTATTTACTTCACCTTACTCCAAGCCTCAGAATATTTCGAGACATCCTTCACTATCTCTGATGGAGTATATGGATCTACATTCTTTATAGCCACAGGCTTTCACGGGCTTCACGTTATTATTGGCTCAACTTTTTTAACCGTATGTCTTCTTCGACAACTAAAATTCCATTTCACATCTAACCACCATTTCGGATTCGAGGCAGCCGCCTGATACTGACATTTCGTTGACGTAGTCTGACTATTCCTATATGTCTCCATTTATTGATGAGGATCTTGTCCCTTTAGTATCAATTAGTACGGTTGACTTCCAATCAATCAGCTCTGGTGTAATCCAGAAAGGAACAAAATAAACTTAATTATTCCCCTAATTACAAACACAACACTCGCACTACTCCTAGTTACCATTGCATTCTGATTACCACAACTAAACATGTATACAGAAAAATCCAGCCCTTATGAATGCGGTTTTGACCCAACAGAATCAGCCCGCCTACCTTTTTCTATAAAATTTTTTCTAATTGCTATCACTTTCCTCCTCTTTGATCTAGAAATTGCACTATTATTACCTATTCCCTGAGCTACCCAAACAATAAACCTGAGCCTTGTCCTGACAGTAGCAATAGCCCTAATTACTATCCTAGCCTTAGGTCTTACATACGAATGACTTCAAAAAGGACTTGAATGAAATGAATATGGTAATTAGTTTAACTAAAACAAATGATTTCGACTCATTAAATTATGCGCAAGACATAATTACCAAAATGCCTTCCATCTATATAAATCTAATCATTGCTTTCTTATCATCTCTCCTAGGCATATTAATATACCGATCACACCTAATATCTTCCCTACTATGCCTAGAAGGCATAATATTATCAATATTTATTATAACCTCACTCACAATCCTAAACCTCCACTTCACCTTAGCCAATATAGTTCCAATTATCCTTCTAGTATTTGCAGCCTGTGAAGCCGCCATTGGCCTAGCCCTACTAGTAATGGTATCAAACACATATGGCCTAGACTACGTACAAAACCTAAATCTTTTACAATGCTAAAAATTATTTTACCAACACTAATGATTCTTCCACTAACATGATATTCTAAAAAACATAATATCTGAATTAATACTACTATCCACAGCCTAATAATTAGCACCATTACTTTATCCTTCCTAAACTGTCCCTATGGCAATACCATAAACTTTTCACTTACTTTCTTTACCGACTCACTATCAACGCCACTAGTTATCTTAACTACCTGATTATTTCCTCTTATATTATTAGCAAGCCAAAATCACCTATCAAAAGAATCACTTACACGAAAAAAACTATACATCTCTATATTAACCCTACTCCAAATATTCCTAATTATAACTTTTACTGCTACAGAACTAATCCTCTTTTACATTTTATTTGAAGCAACCCTAATTCCTACTCTAATTATTATCACTCGATGAGGAAACCAAACAGAACGACTAAACGCCGGACTTTATTTCCTATTTTACACCTTAATCGGCTCACTCCCCCTACTCATTGCCCTTATTTATCTTCAAAAATTTTTAGGCTCATTAAATTTAATAATTAATCCACTAATCATCCAACATACCCTTAACTCCTGATCAAATAATACTCTATGACTAGCCTGCATTATAGCTTTTATAGTAAAAATGCCTTTATATGGTCTACACCTATGACTACCTAAAGCCCATGTCGAAGCTCCTATCGCAGGCTCCATAGTCCTCGCAGCAGTTCTACTAAAACTAGGAGGATATGGTATAATACGAATAACAATTATCCTAGAACCAATAACAAAATATATAGCCTACCCATTCCTAATACTCTCTCTATGGGGCATAATTATAACCAGCTCTATTTGCCTACGCCAAACAGACCTTAAATCACTCATTGCTTACTCCTCAGTAAGCCATATAGCCCTTGTTATCGTAGCAATTATAATCCAAACCCCCTGAAGCTTTATTGGGGCCACCGCTCTTATAATCGCACATGGCCTAACTTCCTCTTTACTATTCTGTTTAGCAAATACAAACTATGAACGCGTTCATAGCCGAACAATAACCCTAGCTCGAGGTCTTCAAACCCTACTCCCTCTAGCAGCCACATGATGACTCCTAGCCAGTTTAGCCAACCTAGCCCTCCCTCCTACCATTAATCTAATTGGTGAATTAGTTGTAATAATAGCATCCTTTTCATGATCCCATCTCACAATTATTCTAATAGGAATGAATATAATTATTACCGCCCTATATTCCCTATATATACTAACCACAACACAACGAGGAAAGTATACATATCACATTAATTATATTAACCCCTCCTTCACTCGAGAGAATACACTAATAATTATACACATTCTACCCATTATCTTATTATCTATTAGTCCCAAACTAATCATAGGCTACATATACTGTAAATATAGTTTAAACAAAACATTAGATTGTGAATCTAATAATAGAAACTAGAAACTTCTTATTTACCAAGAAAGTATGCAAGAACTGCTAACTCATGCACCCATATATAACAATATGGCTTTCTTACTTTTAAAGGATAGAAGTAATCCATTGGTCTTAGGAACCAAAAAATTGGTGCAACTCCAAATAAAAGTAATTAACTTATTCCCATCTCTTATTATACTCTCACTTATACTCCTAATCATCCCTTTTATACTATTAGCAACTAAAAAATATGACTACAACACCTACCCCAACTACGTAAAAAACTCTATCGCCTGTGCATTTATAACAAGCCTTATTCCAACCATTACATTCTTACACACAGGCAAAGAAATAATCATCTCCAACTGACATTGAATAACCATTCAAACGATAAAATTTTCCATAAGCTTCAAAATAGACTACTTTTCCATAATCTTTGTACCCGTAGCTCTCTTTGTCACATGATCTATCATAGAATTCTCAATATGATATATACATTCAGATCCTCTTATCCACCGTTTTCTCAAATATCTCCTCCTATTCCTTATCACTATACTAATCCTAGTCACCGCCAACAACCTCTTCCAGCTTTTCATTGGCTGAGAAGGTGTCGGCATTATATCATTCCTCCTCATCGGCTGATGGTACGGACGAACAGATGCAAATACAGCAGCCCTCCAAGCAATTTTATATAATCGCATTGGAGACATTGGATTTGTCGTAGCTATAGCATGATTCCTAACCTATTCTAACTCATGAGATTTCCAACAAATATTCAGCCTCTACTCAAACTCTAATACCCTTCCTCTACTAGGACTCCTTCTAGCCGCCACAGGAAAATCTGCACAATTTGGCCTCCACCCATGATTACCTTCTGCTATAGAAGGCCCAACCCCTGTCTCCGCCCTACTCCATTCAAGCACTATAGTTGTAGCAGGAATTTTTTTACTCATTCGATTCTATCCACTCCTAGAAATAAATGAAATAATTCAAACTATTACCCTATGCCTAGGAGCTATCACCACTCTATTCACAGCAATCTGTGCTCTCACACAAAATGACATCAAAAAGATCATCGCATTCTCCACCTCAAGCCAACTAGGCCTTATAATAGTTACCATTGGCATCAATCAACCATACTTAGCATTCCTCCACATTTGTACCCATGCCTTCTTTAAAGCAATACTATTCATGTGCTCAGGATCTATTATCCACAACTTAAATGATGAACAAGATATTCGGAAGATAGGAGGACTGCTTAAACCTATACCCTTCACCGCTTCCTCATTACTAATCGGAAGTCTAGCCCTCACAGGTATGCCTTTCCTCACAGGTTTTTACTCCAAAGACCTTATCATCGAAGCCACCAACATATCTTATACCAACGCCTGAGCCCTCTCTGTTACACTAATCGCCACATCCCTCACAGCTGTTTATAGCACCCGCATCATCTTCTTCGTGCTCCTAGGCCAGCCTCGCTTCCTACCCCCGACAAATATTAATGAAAATAATCCCCTCCTGATGAATCCTATCAAACGACTAGCCCTAGGTAGCATCTTCGCAGGCTTCATCATCTCAAATAATATTACCCCTACAACAATTCATCAAATAACAATACCTTGATACCTAAAACTCTCAGCTCTTATCGTTACCATTCTAGGTTTTACACTGGCAATAGAACTCAATACCCTCTCATCATATCTTAAATTAAAATACCCCACCCAACCCATCCTATTTTCCAATCAACTGGGATTTTTCCCTACTACAGCCCACCGCCTATACCCCCTACTAAATCTGAGCATCAGCCAAAAAACAGCATCCTCTCTATTAGACCTTGTCTGAATCGAAAAATCAATACCAAAATTTACAGCAGAAACCCATATAGCCGCATCCACAACTACCTCCAATCAAATAGGCCTAATTAAACTATATTTTATATCCTTTCTTATTACCCTTGTACTCGGCATGTATCTCGTCCTCTAAAACCACGAGTAACTTCAAGGACAATAAAAATAGTAACAAACAAAGACCACCCAGCTACCACTATCAAAAAACTACCACTCCCATATAAAGCTGCTACCCCCACACAATCCTCACGAAACAGATTAAAAACCTCCCCCTCAAAAACAGTTCAATTCTCCATATATTTAAAACCGAACCCTTCTTGACCTATTATCCCTACAACCATAAAAATTTCTAACAATAGCCCTAACAGCAAGGCACCCCAAATAGAAAAGCTTGATCCCCAAGCTTCCGGATACTCTTCAGTTGCCATAGCTGTAGTATAGCCAAACACAACTAATATACCCCCTAAATAAATTAAAAATACCATTAACCCAATAAAAGCTCCCCCAAGACTCAACACAAGACCACATCCCACCCCGCCACTAATAATCAAACCAAATCCACCATAAATAGGAGAAGGCTTAGAAGAAAACCCTACAAAACCTATCACAAAAATAACACTTAATAAAAATACAATATAGGTCATTAATTCCCACATGGATTTAAACCATGACCAATGACCTGAAAAATCACCGTTGTTATTCAACTATAAGAACTTAATGACAAATACACGAAAAACCCACCCCATTATAAAAATTATTAATCACGCATTTATTGATTTACCTGCACCATCCAATATCTCTGCATGATGAAACTTTGGCTCTCTCCTAGGCATTTGCCTAGGAGTACAAATTATTACAGGGCTATTTCTAGCTATACACTATACATCAGATACAGTAACCGCATTTTCTTCCGTAACACACATCTGTCGAGATGTAAACTACGGCTGAATTATCCGATATATACATGCAAATGGAGCCTCCATATTCTTTATCTGCTTGTTTATACACGTAGGACGAGGTCTATATTATGGATCCTACACTTTCCTAGAAACATGAAATATTGGTATCCTACTATTATTTGCTGTTATAGCAACAGCATTTATAGGTTATGTTTTACCATGAGGACAGATATCATTTTGAGGTGCTACCGTTATTACAAATCTTCTATCAGCTATTCCTTATATCGGAACTAACCTTGTAGAATGAATCTGAGGAGGTTTCTCAGTAGATAAAGCTACCCTAACACGATTTTTCGCCTTCCACTTTATCCTACCCTTCGTAGTAACAGCCCTCGTAATAGTACATTTATTGTTCCTCCACGAAACTGGATCAAACAACCCATCAGGAATTACCTCTGACTCTGACAAAATTCCATTTCACCCTTACTTTACAATCAAAGACATTCTAGGCCTAGCAATTCTCATTTTAGCACTCATACTCCTGACACTATTTACACCGGACCTGCTAGGAGACCCAGACAATTATACCCCTGCAAATCCCCTTAGCACACCACCCCATATTAAACCAGAGTGATATTTCCTATTTGCCTACGCAATCTTACGCTCCATCCCTAACAAACTAGGAGGCGTCCTAGCCCTCGTATTATCTATCCTAATTCTAGCTATTATTCCACTACTTCATATATCAAAACAACGAAGCATAATATTCCGGCCCTTAAGCCAATGCTTATTCTGAATTCTAGTAGCTGACTTACTAACACTTACATGAATCGGAGGACAACCTGTTGAACACCCATTCATCATTATTGGCCAAACAGCCTCCATCTTATACTTCACAATCATCCTAATCCTAATACCATTAACAAATCTAATAGAAAATAAAATGCTCAAATGATAAGTCCTTGTAGTATAAACATTACATTGGTCTTGTAAACCAACAATGAAGGATCCAACCTCCCTAGGACCACCTCAAGGAAGAGGTTCACACCCCACCACCAGCCCCCAAAGCTGAAATTCTTCTTAAACTATTCCCTGTTCTAAAAGACTAACCACCCTCAACTAATACATTAGTATTAACAAGCATACCATAAACTCGTATGTATATCGTGCATATTATGCCTTTCCCCATGAATATGTATTAGTACTATATACGTATAATATTACATAAGACATATATGTTTAATCGTGCATTAAGCCCCTTGCCCCATGCATATAAGCAAGAACAACCAGTTAATTATCCAAGACTAGACAAGCTTAACTTCGTTAACTGAGATTTCAGTACATGAATATCCAGCACGTATAGTTCAATTAATGCTTTCCAGTAGGACCTATCTGTGTTATTAGACATACACCATTTCGATTAAATTAATCCTCTTCCATACGACTATCCCCTTCCACTGATTCTCGGGCAACTACCATCCTCCGTGAAATCAGCAAACCCATCCAATTCGGATCCCTCTTCTCGCTCCGGGCCCATAAAACTTGGGGGTAGCTAGCCTGAAACTATACCTGGCATCTGGTTCTTACCTCAGGGCCATTAAACCAAGATCGCCCATTCGTTCCTCTTAAATAAGACATCTCGATGGTAACGGGCCATTCACCCTCTTTTCCAGTCACGGGAGAATTAAATGCATTTGGTATTTTTTAATTTTTAGGGGGGGGGGAGTTCTAGCTCAGCAAGGCCAGGAAGGGTCCGGCCTGGTTGTAGACAATTCAATTGTAGACATACCCAAATTGAAAGTCTTAACCCCGCATAAGACAACCATAAGTTGCTATTTAATTCATGCTCGAAGGACATAGCAATAATTACGCACAACCCACACGTACGCGTATACACACGCATACGCACAACCCACACGTACGCGTATACACACGCATACGCACAACCCACACGTACGCGTATACACGCGCATACGCACAACCCACACGTACGCGTATACACACGCATACGCACAACCCACACGTACGCGTATACACACGCATACGCACAACCCGCACGTACGCGTATACACACGCATACGCACAACCCGCACGTACGCGTATACACACGCATACGCACAACCCACACGTACGCGTATACACACGCATACGCACAACCCACACGTACGCGTATACACACGCATACGCACAACCCACACGTACGCGTATACCCCTTACGTCCGATGTATAAAATAATGTATAGGATTTTATCCGCAAACCCCCCCTACCCCCCCGTTGCTATAATATTACCAACGCAATAATACGCTCCTGCCAAACCCCAAAAACAAGAGACTACGCTAGACTTATAGCTAAATTCATTTATAAACTAAAACATTCATCGTTTCATTCTGTTATTATTATTAGATTACAGAGCTATGTCCCTATTGAAAAATAAAATTAATAATCGACGAGATACCCAAATAACATTTCTTTAAATTCAACTATATTTCCACCTAAAATTAATCCACACTTAAACACCAAACTAGATATTTAACCAAACTTAACATAAAAAGGCCTACTATCCCATTACATTTATAATTCAATACTGACATAACACTCCAAATCTCAAACAAACTATCAA